GCTGGCGTAGCTTAATTAAAGCATAACACTGAAGATGTTAAAATGGACCCTAAAAAGTTCCACCAGCACAAAAGCTTGGTCCCGACTTTACTGTCAGCTTTAGCCCAACTTAAAAATGCCCTTATCCCTCTACCCGAGAACAAGGAGCCGGCATCAGGCACATTTTTTAGCCCAAGACGCCTTGCTATGCCACACCCCCAAGGGAACTCAGCAGTAATAAACATTAAGCCATAAGTGAAAACTTGACTTAATTACGGCTAACTTGGGTTGGTAAAACGCGTGCCAGCAACCGCGGTTACACGAGAGACCCTAGTTGATAGACACGGCGTAAAGAGTGGTTAGGGTTATCAATAATAAAGTTAAACCTCCTCCAAACTGTTATATGCTACTTCGAAAGTATGAAATCCTATTACGAAAGTAACTTTAATTTTCCCGACCCCACGAAAGCTAGGACACAAACTGGGATTAGATACCCCACTATGCTTAGCCTTAAACTCAGATGTAGTCAATACAAAAAACATCCGCCAGGGTACTACGAGCGCCAGCTTAAAACCCAAAGGACTTGACGGTGTCTCAGACCCACCTAGAGGAGCCTGTTCTAGAACCGATGATCCTCGTTCAACCTCACCACCTCTTGCCTTATCAGCCTATATACCGCCGTCGCAAGCTTACCCTGTGAAGGATTAACAGTAAGCAAAATGAATTACCCTCAAAACGTCAGGTCGAGGTGTAGCTAATGAGGTGGGAAGAAATGGGCTACATTTTCTACTATAGAATAAACGAACGGAGTAATGAAATTAACTCCAGAAGGTGGATTTAGTTGTAAAAATTAAGCAGAGTGTTACTTTGAATTAGGCTCTGAGATGCGTACACACCGCCCGTCGCCCTCCCCAACAACTTCTAATCAAGTAATTAACCACAAATCTTTATAAAAGGGGAGATAAGTCGTAACATGGTAAGTGTACCGGAAGGTGTACTTGGAACATCGGAGCGTAACAAAACTAAACCTCATCCATGCAAACTGGGTCGCCCCAACCCAACAAACTGGGTCGCCCCGAGCCAAACAGCTAGTTCTCACACAAAACCAATAAAACAATATTTGTAACTCTCTAAACCCCCAACTACCTATAAATAAATCATTTTTCCGCCTAAGTATGGGTGACAGAAAAGGCACTTTAAAACAATAGACACAGTACCGCAAGGGAAAGCTGAAAAAGAAGTGAAATAACTCATACAAGCATAAAAAAGCAGAGGCAACACCTCGTACCTTTTGCATCATGATTTAGCCAGAAAACACCTAGCAAAGAGAACCTTTAGTTAAATACCCCGAAACCAAGTGAGCTACCCCGAGACAGCTTATAAAGAGCCAACCCATCTCTGTAGCAAAAGAGTGGGAGGATCTCCGGGTAGAGGTGATATACCTATCGAACTTGGTGATAGCTGGTTGCTTAAAAAATGAATACTAGTTCAGCCTCGTCCTCCTCACCCCATTTCACAACATTACTAGGGGAAAGAGAAATACTACGAGAGTTAGTCAAAGGGGGTACAGCCCCTTTGAATCAGGACACAACCCGACCAGGAGGTTAAGACTCACACTAAATAAGATGTACCGCTTTAGTGGGCCTAAAAGCAGCCACCTAAAAAGAAAGCGTTAAAGCTCATACAAAACATAAATCTATTATTCTGATAAAAATTACCAAAACCCCTTATTTTATTAAGCCACCCCATGCCCACATGAGAGCGACACTGCTAAAATGAGTAATAAGAAGGAACTCCTTCTCCACACCTACGTGTAAGTTAGACCGGACCACCCACTAATAATTAACGACCCCAACCAAAGAGGGAAATATGGTAACACATCAAAATCAAGAAAACCCCACATAAACTATCGTTAACCCTACACTGGAAGGATGCAGGAAAGATTAAAAAAAAGGAAAGGAACTCGGCAAACACAAGCCTCGCCTGTTTACCAAAAACATCGCCTCTTGCAAATAATATATAAGAGGTCCTACCTGCCCAGTGACTAAGTTAAACGGCCGCGGTATTTTGACCGTGCAAAGGTAGCGCAATCACTTGTTTTTTAAATAAAGACCTGTATGAATGGTAAAACGAGGGCTTAACTGTCTCCCCTTTTTGATCAATGAAATTGATTTACCCGTGCAGAAGCGGGTATAAATATACAAGACGAGAAGACCCTATGGAGCTTAAGACAAACAATTAACTGTGTAAAAACAAAAAACAGAAACAAAACAAAACAGAAACTAATTAGTGTCTTCGGTTGGGGCGACCATGGGGAAAAATAAATCCCCCATATGGAATACAAAAATTTTTAAACCACGAAATACACCTCTAAGCCACAGAACTTCTGACCAAATGATCCGGCAAAGCCGACTCATGAACCAAGTTACCCTAGGGATAACAGCGCAATCCTCTCCAAGAGTCCATATCGACAAGAGGGTTTACGACCTCGATGTTGGATCAGGACATCCTAATGGTGCAGCCGCTATTAAGGGTTCGTTTGTTCAACGATTAAAGTCCTACGTGATCTGAGTTCAGACCGGAGTAATCCATATGAGATTTTATTTGAAAAAGGAGTAATCCAGGTCAGTTTCTATCTGTAAAACCACTTCTCCTAGTACGAAAGGACCGGAGACGTAAGGCCCCTGCTAAAGGCATAGCCTTATTTCTACTTAGTAAAGCCAACTCAACTAATTTAAGAAAAGTATAAAAAACCAATAGATAATTGAAATTGAGATTAGCAATACTGCAAAAAGGCAAATAAAGGCTTTTGGAGCCTTCTTAGAGGGGCTCGCAACCCCTCCTCAACTTATGACTCTCCTCACCCACTTAATTAACCCACTAGTTTATATTGTACCCGTCTTATTAGCAGTAGCTTTCTTAACACTAATTGAACGAAAAGTTTTAGGCTACATACAACTACGAAAAGGCCCCAATGTAGTAGGTCCCTATGGATTACTCCAACCCATTGCTGATGGATTAAAACTATTTATTAAAGAACCTGTCCGCCCATCCACCTCCTCCCCATTTTTATTTCTCGCAACACCTATATTAGCACTTACCCTAGCCATAATCCTTTGAGCCCCCATACCTACCCCCTACCCCGTAATAAACCTTAATCTAGGAATTTTATTTATTCTAGCCCTCTCTAGTCTTGCAGTATATTCCATTTTAGGCTCGGGCTGAGCCTCAAACTCAAAATATGCTCTTATAGGGGCGCTTCGAGCTGTTGCACAAACAATTTCATATGAAGTCAGCCTAGGCCTAATTCTTTTATCTTTAATTATTTTTTCAGGTAACTTTACACTTCAGACATTTAATACAGCACAAGAATCTATTTGATTTATACTACCAGCTTGGCCTCTTGCAATAATATGATATATTTCTACACTAGCAGAAACAAATCGGGCTCCGTTTGACCTCACTGAGGGTGAGTCAGAACTAGTCTCCGGCTTTAACGTAGAATATGCAGGAGGCCCATTCGCACTATTTTTTCTTGCCGAGTACGCTAATATTCTTCTTATAAATACCCTCTCAACTATTTTATTTTTAGGGGCTTCTCATCTCCCTATTCTCCCAGAATTAACATCAATTAACTTAATAACTAAAGCCTCACTTCTCTCAATTTTATTTTTATGAATTCGAGCCTCTTATCCCCGATTTCGCTACGATCAACTCATACACCTAGTATGAAAAAATTTTTTACCCCTTACCCTTGCACTTATTCTTTGACATATAGCCCTCCCAACTGCCCTTATAGGCCTTCCACCCCAACTTTAGTTAAAGCAGATCTGTGCCCGAGCGTCTAGGGATCACTTTGATAGAGTGACACACGAGGGTTAAAATCCCCCCAGCTCTTAGGAAGAGAGGACTCGAACCTCTATTCAAGAAAACAAAACTCTAGGTGTTCCCATTACACCACTTCCTATTTTTAACGTAATAAGATAAGTTAAGAATAAACTACGGGGCTCATAACCCAAAAATGAAAGTTAAAATCTTTCTCTTATTATATGCCAAACACAACACGATACATGATATTGACCTCTTTAGGGTCAGGCACCATTATTACTTTTTTAGCAGAACATTGACTGCTAGCCTGAATTGGGCTTGAAATTAATTCACTTGCTTTTCTCCCTTTAATAGCACAACAAAACCACCCCCGTGCAACAGAAGCTACCACTAAGTATTTTCTGATTCAATCAACTGCCTCCGCCCTTTTGCTATTTGCAACAGCCCTTAACGCGTGAACCACAGGTCAATGAAACATTTACTCTATCGAAAACCAAATTGCAACTTATATAATTTTTCTAGCACTAGCCATAAAACTAGGACTTGCACCTTTTCACTTCTGACCAGTAGAAGTAATACAAGGACTAAACCTTAAAACAGCACTAATTTTAACTACCTGACAAAAACTAGCACCTTTTGCTTTACTTATACAAATTTATCAAACCATTAATCCTTTCCTCTTAACAACAGTAGCCCTCACATCTGCTCTGGCAGCAGCACTAGCAGGTTTAAACCAAACCCAGCTACGAAAAATTTTAGCCTATTCATCTACTGCTCATCTTGCATGAGTAGTAGTAATTATTCAATATATACCAGACATTGCCCTATTTACACTCATAATTTATATTATTTCCACAATAGCGGCATTTCTTACCCTAATAGAATCCTCTACTATAAAAATCAACACCCTCACCCTTATATGATCAAAAAATGCTACTATGGTTGTAACTTTAGCTCTAATTCTTCTCTCTCTTGCAGGCCTCCCACCACTCACAGGCTTTTCCCCTAAGTTACTAATTATTGAAGAACTAACAAAACAAGAAATAATTATTTCCACGGCCCTTCTAGCAATAAGCTCCCTAATTAGCTTATTTTTTTATGTACGATTGTGTTATTTTTCAACTATCACCCTTTTTCCATCCCCCCTAAAACGAGAAATTTCATGACGACGCACACTTAAACAAAATAAGATCCCAACAGCTACCGCAATCTCAGCAGCCACCATTTTACTTCCTCTTATGCCCTTATTCTTACCTTAATCCTCTCACTTGTCTGCAGGTAGTAACCTCAACCTTCTCAGAGCCTTAGGATAAATAAACCAAGAGCCTTCAAAGCTCTTAACGGAGGTTAAAATCCTCCAGTCTCTGAGCCCACGTGCAAATATGTTCTAAAACCTACAAAACTCTGTTCATCTTCTGAGCACAACTCAGACACCTAATAAACTAAAACTCTAAGCATGTGTCTACTTAAAGCATACCTTATGCACTTAAAGCATACCTTATGCACTTAAAGCATACCTTATGCACTTAAAGCATACCTTATGCACTTAAAGCATACCTTATGCACTTAAAGCATACCTTATGCACTTAAAGCATACCTTATGCACTTAAAGCATACCTTATGCACTTAAGACACACTATGCTTTATTTTACATACATGTTTTTAATACATTACGTTTAATTAGACTAAAACTTATATTAAGCATTCATATATCAGTTATTATTCTAAGGTATACATAACACATCCTAATAAAAATTAACAGAAACTGTAATTAAACTGAGCAATTGGTTTATCTACCATACTCTTATTTGAAGTTGCTTACTATGCAAGGACTCAACTAATATTGGACCAAAGAATATTAATGTAGTAAGAAACCAGCAACCAGCTTTATTAAAGGCTATTTATGCATGATAGGTCAGGGGCAATAATTGTGGGGGTCGCACCAAATGCACTATTTCTGGCATCTGGTTCCTATTTCAGGAACATTTAAATAAGTATTCCCCCCACAGATAATTATCCTGGCATTTGATTAATGGTGTTGACTCCACTGTTAATAATCCACCATGCCAGGGCACTCTTGCAAATGCATAGGGTTTTTTCTTTTTTTGGGGCCTTTCATTTGGCATAGCCATTTTTTTAAAGCATTTAGATTAAGGTGGAACACACTTGTTGAAAGAGTATTATTTATGAAACCTTCAAAGACATTACTGAAGAGTCGCATACTTCTATATCAGGTGCATATACACTCTTACTCAGCTATATCCCCTTAGAATACCCCCCCTGAACTAAACAGGTAGATTTTTGGTAAACCCCCCTACCCCCCATAAAGCCAGCCATACATACCCGTAACCCCCAAAACCGGGTAAGACATAACTTTATGACACCACCTACACTTCTAAACCAAAACTACGCTACGCTTTTAATATAGCAAAGCCCGCACCCAACAAAATGCACTATTCATCTTTATTCACCTATTAATACCCCAAACAAGCCCAAATCATTTTCCCCAACTTCTTACTTTACTTCTAGATACCTAGATGAGAAGGACTCGACCCTTCAAACTCTTAGTTAACAGCTAAGCGCCCAATCCAGCGAGCATCCATCTATCATTCCCCTCTTTCTTAAAAGAGGGGAAAGCCCCGGAGGGAAGTTAACCCACACCTTTGGGTTTGCAACCCAACGAGCATTACTCCACAGAGCTTGGTAAAGAGAGGAATTAAACCTCTATCAATGGAGCTACAACCCACCGCCTAGCCTTCGGCCACTTTACCTATGTCTCCCCGTTGACTCTTTTCTACTAATCATAAAGATATCGGCACCCTGTATTTGGTATTTGGTGCATGAGCCGGAATAGTTGGCACTGCTCTAAGCCTACTAATTCGAGCAGAGCTTGGCCAGCCTGGGTCATTACTTGGTGATGATCAAGTATACAACGTCTTAGTAACAGCCCACGCTTTTGTGATAATCTTTTTTATGGTAATACCCGTAATAATTGGGGGTTTTGGTAACTGATTAGTTCCACTAATGATTGGCGCCCCAGACATAGCCTTCCCACGAATAAATAATATAAGCTTTTGACTCCTCCCCCCATCCTTTCTTCTTCTTCTAGCATCATCAGGGGTTGAAGCTGGCGCTGGAACTGGCTGAACTGTTTACCCGCCACTAGCGGGAAACCTTGCACACGCAGGAGCCTCTGTTGATTTAACTATTTTTTCATTACACTTGGCAGGTATCTCGTCTATTTTAGGGGCTATTAATTTTATTACTACTATTATTAATATAAAACCCCCAGCAATTTCACAATACCAAACACCGTTATTTGTCTGAGCGGTCTTAGTTACCGCCGTTCTCCTTCTCTTATCCCTCCCCGTACTTGCAGCCGGAATTACAATACTTCTTACAGATCGAAATCTTAACACATCCTTTTTTGACCCTGCGGGAGGGGGGGACCCAATTCTTTACCAACACTTATTCTGGTTTTTTGGGCACCCTGAAGTATATATTTTAATTCTTCCCGGGTTCGGAATAATTTCACACATTGTCGCCTACTACTCAGGTAAAAAAGAACCCTTCGGCTATATGGGCATGGTTTGAGCTATAATAGCAATTGGACTTTTAGGCTTTATTGTCTGAGCCCACCATATATTTACGGTTGGAATAGATGTAGATACTCGAGCCTACTTCACCTCCGCAACCATAATTATTGCGATCCCCACTGGCGTAAAAGTATTTAGTTGGCTAGCAACTTTACATGGTGGCTCAATTAAATGGGAGACCCCCCTTCTCTGAGCTCTAGGCTTTATTTTCCTCTTTACTGTGGGGGGGCTAACAGGTATTGTCCTCGCCAACTCTTCACTAGATATTGCCCTCCACGACACATATTACGTAGTCGCCCACTTCCACTATGTTCTATCTATAGGCGCCGTATTTGCTATTATAGGCGCTTTTGTTCACTGATTCCCACTATTTTCAGGATATACCCTACATAATACTTGAACAAAAATTCACTTTGGGGTAATGTTTATTGGCGTAAATTTAACCTTCTTCCCACAGCATTTCCTTGGGCTAGCTGGAATACCACGACGCTACTCAGACTACCCAGACGCCTATGCCCTTTGGAATACAGCATCCTCCATTGGCTCATTAATTTCCCTCATTGCCGTAATTATATTTTTATTTATTTTATGGGAGGCCTTTGCTGCCAAACGGGAAGTTAAGTCTATTGAACTAACCTCTATAAACGTTGAGTGAATCCATGGGTGTCCACCCCCCTACCACACATTTGAACAACCCGCTTTTGTTCAAGCCTCTTTTTCCGAGAAAGGAAGGAGTCGAACCCTCTTATACTGGTTTCAAGCCAGTCGCATAACCACTTCTGCTTCTTTCTTTAGTGATATTAATAAAACAATTATACTGCTTTGTCAAGGCAGAAGTGTGGGATAACAACCTGCATATCACTGGCTTCTCAGCTTTATGGCTCATCCCTCACAACTAGGATTCCAAGACGCGGCTTCACCTGTAATAGAAGAATTACTCCATTTTCACGACCATGCATTAATGATCGTTTTTTTAATTAGCACCCTAGTATTATATATTATTGTTGCCATAGTCTCTACTAAACTTACCAATAAATATATTTTAGATTCCCAAGAGATCGAAATTGTGTGAACTATTCTACCAGCAGTAATCTTATTTCTTATTGCCTTTCCCTCTCTTCGTATTCTTTACCTCATAGACGAAATTGATAATCCCCACTTAACTGTAAAAGCCTTAGGCCACCAGTGGTACTGAACATACGAGTACACAGACTACCAAGACATTAGCTACGACTCATATATAATTCCAGCCGCTGACCTAGCCCCCGGGCAATTCCGGCTACTCGAAGCAGACCATCGTATAGTTATCCCAATAGGTTCCCCCATCCGAGTATTAATTACATCTGATGATGTACTTCACTCCTGAGCTCTGCCAGCCATGGGTATTAAAACAGATGCCATACCAGGCCGACTAAATCAGACAGCCTTTATTGCTGCACGCTCTGGAGTCTTCTACGGACAATGCTCTGAGATCTGTGGGGCCAACCACAGCTTTATACCTATTGTAATGGAAGCTGTACCCCTATCCCACTTTGAAGATTGAATATCTCTAATAATTAAAGAAGCCTCACTAGGAAGCTGTAAGGGTCCAGCATTAGCCTTTTAAGCTGAAAGTTGGTGGCTCCCAACCACCCCTTGTGAACATGCCACAGTTAGTTTTAAAACCCTGATTTATAATCTTTTTGTTTTCATGAGCAGTTTTTTTAACTATCATCCCAAACAAAATTATAAAATACTACTACAATAATGAGCCCAAAATGGCCAGTACCCAAAAACCTGGGGTAGAAGCTTGAAATTGATTATGGCACTAGGCTTTTTTGACCAGTTTATATGCCCTACATATTTAGGGGTTCCTCTAATTTTTGTTGCCTTAATTTTTCCCTGAGTCCTCTTTCCCTCCCCTTCAAATCGATGGTCTTGCAATCGACTAGTAATGCTACAAGGACAATTTTTTAATCGTTTTACACAACAAATTTTTTTACCCCTAAACCAAAATGGCCATAAATGAGCTTTAATTTTAACCTCATTAATAATATTTATTCTCTCCGTAAATATGCTAGGCCTACTGCCATATACTTTTACACCCACAACCCAACTCTCCCTGAATATAGGGCTTGCCATTCCATTTTGACTAGCTACCCTAATTATCGGTATACGAAACCAACCAACACTAGCTCTAGGGCATCTTTTACCCGAAGGTACACCCACACTACTAATTCCAGTTCTTATTATTATTGAAACCATCAGCTTGTTCATTCGCCCACTAGCACTTGGTGTTCGACTCACAGCCAATCTCACAGCTGGCCACCTTCTGATTCAGCTTATCGCAAGTGCTATTCCTGTGCTCCTTATGTCAATAACAACAATTGCAGTACTGACGATATTAGTACTACTTCTACTTACCGCCCTGGAAGTAGCCGTAGCCATAATTCAAGCATACGTATTTGTTCTATTAGTAAGTCTTTATCTTCAAGAAAACTTATGACTCACCAAGCACACGCATATCACATAGTTGACCCCAGTCCTTGACCTCTAACAGGCGCAGTAGCTGCCTTCTTAATAACATCAGGCCTTGCAGTATGATTTCATTTCCACTCAGTATTGTTAATGACCTTGGGCCTTATCCTTCTCCTTTTAACAATAATTCAATGGTGGCGTGATATTATTCGCGAAGGAACCTTCCAAGGCCACCACACTCCCCCCGTCCAAAAAGGCCTACGTTACGGTATAATTTTATTTATTACATCCGAAGTATTCTTTTTTTTAGGGTTTTTCTGAGCTTTTTATCACTCAAGCCTTGCACCAACCCCAGAACTTGGAGGACACTGACCACCAACAGGAATTACCACGCTCGACCCATTTGAGGTGCCCCTCCTTAATACTGCTGTTCTCTTAGCATCCGGCGTAACAGTAACTTGAGCCCACCATAGCCTAATGGAAGCAAAACGCAAACAAGCTATTCAAGCCTTAACATTAACCATCTTTTTAGGTTTTTACTTTACAGCACTTCAAGCTATTGAATACTACGAAGCCCCCTTCACGATTGCTGACAGTGTATACGGCTCAACTTTTTTTGTTGCTACGGGGTTTCATGGACTTCATGTGATTATTGGTTCAATTTTTTTAACCACCTGCTTAATTCGACAAATTCAATTTCACTTTACCTCTGAACACCACTTTGGGTTTGAAGCAGCTGCCTGATACTGGCATTTTGTAGACGTCGTATGGTTATTCCTTTATGTTTCTATCTACTGGTGAGGCTCATATCTTTCTAGTATAAAATTTAATACAATTGACTTCCAATCAATTAGTCTTGGTTAAAATCCAAGGAGAGATAATGAATCTATTAACAACTATTTTTTTAATTACAATTTTTCTTTCACTTCTACTTACTATAGTATCTTTTTGACTCCCCATAATAAACCCCAATGCAGAAAAACTCTCGCCATATGAATGCGGATTTGATCCCCTGGGGTCAGCCCGTCTTCCCTTTTCCCTGCGATTCTTTTTGATTGCTATTCTTTTTATCTTATTCGACTTAGAAATTGCTTTACTCCTCCCCCTCCCCTGAGCAAATCAACTTCTAAATCCCACTTCTACCCTGCTGTGGGCTGCCGTAATCCTAGTACTCTTAACCCTGGGCCTTGTTTATGAGTGACTTCAAGGAGGCCTTGAATGAGCTGAGTAAGTGGTTAGTCCAACAAAGACCTCTGATTTCGACTCAGAAAATTATGGTTTAAGTCCATAACCCCTTTATGTCCCCCACCCTATTTAGCTTTTCTTTAGCTTTTACACTAGGGCTTTCTGGCCTAGCTTTTCATCGAACCCATTTTATATCAGCTTTACTATGCCTCGAAGGTATAATACTGTCTCTATTTATTGCTTTAGCCCTTTGGGCCTTGCAACTAGAATCTACCTCCTTTTCTACCGCCCCGATGCTCCTCCTAACTTTTTCCGCCTGTGAAGCTAGTGCTGGACTAGCCCTTCTCGTTGCTGCCACACGAACCCATGGCACCAATCACCTTCAAAATCTAAATCTTTTAAAATGCTAAAAATTTTAATCCCAACTATAATACTTCCATTAGTAGTATGACTGACTTCTAAAAAATGACTATGAGCCACTGCAATCACACAAAGCCTTTTCATTGCCTTAACTAGCCTTACATTATTCAAGTGAAACTCAGAGACAGAGTGAGTGGCTTCCAACCCCCTCATAGGTGTTGATCAGCTATCCACCCCTCTTTTAATTCTCACTTGCTGACTACTACCACTAATAATTTTAGCCAGCCAAAATCACCTACACCTGGAACCACTCAACCGACAACGAATATATCTTACACTTATAGTAGCCCTTCAAGCTTTTCTTATTATAGCATTTAGTGCAACTGAAATTATTTTATTTTATATCATGTTTGAAGCAACACTAATCCCCACACTAATAATTATTACTCGATGGGGTAATCAAACTGAACGCCTAAATGCAGGAACCTACTTTTTATTGTATACACTTACCAGCTCACTTCCTTTGCTAATTGCCCTCCTCCTACTACAACAAGATATAAACTCCCTCTCCCTTTTAATTCTCCACCACTCTCAAGAGATTAGCCTTAATTCTTGAAGTGACAAAATCTGATGAACTAGCTGTCTAATTGCTTTTTTTGTAAAACTACCTCTTTATGGTGTTCACTTGTGACTCCCCAAAGCCCATGTTGAAGCCCCCGTAGCTGGCTCAATGGTTTTAGCTGCAATTTTACTTAAACTAGGAGGCTACGGGATACTCCGAATTATTATAATTTTAAACCCTATCACAAAGGATATAGCTTACCCATTTATGGTTTTAGCTCTATGAGGTATCATTATAACAAGCTCTATTTGTTTACGACAGACAGACCTAAAATCACTTATTGCATACTCCTCTGTGAGTCATATAGGCTTAGTGGTGGGGGGGATTTTAACCCAAACCCCATGGGGCTCCACAGGTGCAATTGTCCTAATAGTAGCTCACGGCCTTGTTTCTTCAGCCCTTTTCTGTTTAGCTAATACAACCTATGAACGAACCCACAGTCGAACAATAGTTTTAGCCCGCGGACTTCAAGTACTTTTTCCACTAATAGGTCTATGGTGACTAATTTTTAATTTAGCTAACCTCGCCCTCCCCCCCCTGCCCAACCTTATAGGAGAACTGATAATTATTTCAGCACTGTTTAACTGATCCTTCTGAACACTTGTATTTACAGGACTAGGCACTTTATTGACGGCTGCCTACTCACTCCATCTTTTTATTATATCACAACGAGGGCCACTACCTACACACATTATAGGCCTTTACCCATCTCACACTCGAGAACACCTTGCAATAATTTTGCACTTGATTCCAATTTTACTCCTCATACTTAAACCGGAGCTTATATGAGGCTGATGCTTTTGTAAATATAGTTTAAAAAAAACATTAGATTGTGGTTCTAAAAATAGAGGTTAAAACCCTCTTATTCACCGAGAGAGGTCTTGAGACAATAAAAACTGCTAATTTTTATACCCGCGGCTAAACTCCACGGCTCACTCGCGCTTCTAAAGGATAACAGCTTATCCTTTGGTCTTAGGAACCAAAAACTCTTGGTGCAAGTCCAAGTAGAAGCTATGCATACTACACCCCTAATCCTAACCTCCTCCCTCATTCTGACACTAAGTATTCTCCTGTATCCCCTATTCCTCTCTTTTACCCCCCTACCAATAACCTCTAACTATCTTGTTAACCATACCAAAATAGCTGTTTGTGCCGCATTTTTCTCCAGCCTGCTTCCTCTAGCAATTCTCCAAAGCCAGGGAGCAGAGTGCATAGTTATTAATTGACACTGAATAAATATTATAAACTTCGACATCAATGTTAGCTTTTTATTTGATCACTACTCTATAATTTTTATTCCTACTGCCCTGTTCGTCACCTGATCAATTTTAGAATTTGCATCCTGATATATACATGCAGACCCCCACGTAAACCGCTTTTTTAAGTACCTTCTACTTTTTCTTGTAGCCATACTTACTTTAGTCTCCGCCAACAACTTATTTCAGCTATTTGTTGGGTGGGAAGGTGTAGGAATTATATCTTTTCTTCTAATCGGCTGATGATATGGCCGTGCAGATGCTAACACAGCAGCTCTTCAAGCTGTTCTTTATAATCGAGTAGGGGATATTGGTTTTGTCCTAATTATGGCTTGAATAATAATAAATATTAACTCATGAGAAATCCAACAAATCTTTTTTTTATCTGATGAGTTTGATACATCTCTCCCACTATTCGGCTTTATTTTAGCAGCCACCGGAAAATCTGCCCAGTTTGCCCTTCACCCTTGACTTCCCTCAGCCATAGAAGGCCCCACCCCAGTCTCTGCCCTACTCCACTCAAGCACAATAGTAGTAGCAGGAATTTTCCTCCTTATTCGATTTCACCCCCTAATAGAAAGTAATCAAACAGCCCTTACCGTATGCCTATGTCTTGGGGCTCTTACTACTTTATTTACAGCCACATGCGCCCTCACCCAAAATGATATTAAAAAGATTGTAGCATTTTCTACATCAAGTCAACTAGGCCTGATGATAGTTACTATTGGCCTTAACCAACCCCAACTAGCATTTATTCACATCTGCACCCATGCCTTTTTTAAAGCCATACTCTTTCTCTGCTCAGGTTCCATTATTCACAGCCTAAACGACGAACAAGACATCCGTAAGATAGGAGGGCTCCACAAACTTATACCACTTACCTCCTCGTGCCTTATTATTGGCAGCCTCGCCTTAGTGGGCACACCATTTCTAGCGGGCTTCTTTTCTAAAGACGCAATTATTGAGGCCCTAAATACCTCTTATATCAATGCTTGAGCACTTACCCTTACCTTAATTGCTACCTCGTTTACAGCAGTCTACAGTTTCCGATTAATTTATTTTGTTTCAATAGGACACCCACGATTCTTATCATTCTCCCCTATTAATGAAAATAGCCCAGCCTCCATCAACCCTATTAAACGCCTAGCCTGAGGAAGTATTATTGCAGGCTTAATTATTACATCTAATTTTTTACCCTTAAAAACCCCAACCATAACTATACCTTTAATATTAAAACTAACGGCACTTTTAATTACTGTTTTTGGACTCATAGCTGCCATAGAATTAGCAATAATAACCTCAAAACAATTTAAAATTACCCCTATTATACTACACCATAACTTCTCCAATATATTAGGGTATTACCCCCAAATTATTCACCGTATAGTGCCTAAAATAAACCTTACTCTAGGCCAAACAATTGCCACACAACTATTAGACCAAGCATGACTTGAAAAATCAGGCCCTAAAGGTGTGGCCTCAACGCAAGTAAAAATATCTACACACATAAGCGACCCCCAACAAGGCTTTATTAAAACCTACTTAACCATCTTTGTGTTAACTAACGCCCTAGTAATTCTACTTTTTATTCTAATTTAAACTGCCCGAATAGCCCCACGGCTTAATCCCCGGGTTAATTCCAAAACAACTGCAAGAGTTAAAAGAAGCCCAAAACCCCCTACAAGTAACACCAAACCCCCAATAGAGTATAACAAAGCAACCCCTATGGCCTCACCACGTAAAATATAAAAATAACCCCCATCCGAGATAAATCATAACTCATACCGCCCGCTTCCCAGATATAAACCTACCCCTCCAACCCCTAATAAATAAAATAATACATAACTAAAAACTGACTGATCCCCCCAACTTTTTGGGTGTAATTCAGCTGCCAAGGCAGCTGAATAAGCAAATACAACAAGCATGCCCCCTAAATAAATCAAAAATAACACTAAAGACAAAAACGGCCCCCCATACCCGATCAAAACACCACAACCAACCCCCGCCGCAACCACTAACCCGAATGCTGCGAAATAGGGGGCTGGATTAGAAGCAACAGCCACTAAACTAATCACCAAACCTGATAAAAGTAAATAAAGAAAAAACCCCATAATTCTTGCCCGGATTTTAACCGAGACTAATGGCTTGAAAAACCACCGTTGTATTCAACTACAAGAACCCTTATGGCCAGCCTACGAAAAACACATCCTCTCTTAAAAATTGCTAACAACGCACTAATTGACTTACCCGCCCCATCAAACATTTCAGCATGATGAAACTTCGGCTCACTTCTTCTCCTCTGTCTTATTACACAAATCTTAACCGGATTATTTCTAGCAATACACTATACGCCTGATATCTCCACAGCCTTTTCGTCCGTTGCCCACATCTGTCGTGACGTAAACTACGGATGAATTATTCGAAATTTTCATGCCAATGGAGCATCATTTTTTTTTATTTGCATTTATTTCCACATCGGCCGTGGAATTTATTACGGATCCTACCTGTATAAGGAAACATGGAATATTGGAGTAATTCTCCTCTTATTAGTAATAATAACTGCGTTCGTTGGCTACGTATTACCATGAGGCCAAATATCTTTTTGAGGCGCCACGGTAATTACTAATCTTCTTTCCGCTGTACCATACGTAGGGGATTCACTTGTCCAGTGAATTTGAGGCGGCTTCTCCGTTGATAACGCAACCCTAACACGATTTTTTGCTTTTCATTTTCTTTTACCTTTTCTTATTATTGCGATAACCCTCCTTCATGCCCTTTTCCTTCATGAAACAGGCTCTAATAACCCAATAGGGTTAAACTCTAATACAGATAAAATTTCTTTCCACCCCTACTACTCTTACAAAGATTTATTAGGGTTTATGGCCCTCTTAGTAATACTAACACTTCTAGCTTTGTTCTCCCCCAATCTTCTAGGAGACCCAGAAAACTTCACCCCCGCCAACCCTCTAGTGACCCCCCCACATATTAAACCCGAATGATATTTTTTATTTGCTTACGCCATTTTACGCTCGATCCCCAACAAATTAGGCGGAGTCTTAGCACTTCTTTTTTCTATTCTTGTTCTTATACTTATTCCACTCTTACACACATCCAAACAACAAGGTCTTACATTCCGGCCCCTTACTCAACTCCTATTTTGGGTACTCATTGCAGACATAGCTATTCTAACATGAATCGGGGGAATACCAGTCGAGTATCCCTTCATTATTATTGGCCAAATTGCTTCTGCCCTTTACTTCTTACTCTTTCTCGTTTTAAACCCCCTGGCCGGCCTAATAGAAAATAAACTCCTTAATTAACTGCCCTAGTAGCTTAATCGTCTAAAGCACCGGTTTTGTAATCCGAAGATCGGAGGTTAAAATCCCCCCTAGCGCCAAAAATTTTAGTTTACACTACCTTAAAAGCTAGTATTACACTATGTACTTAAGACACACTATGTACTTAAGACACACTATGTACTTAAGACACACTATGTACTTAAGACACACTATGTACTTAAGACACACTATGTACTTAAATAAAAAATACTTAAGACACACAATGTATTTAAGACAAAATATGTAATTGAGACACACTATGTACTTAAGACACACTATGTACTTAAGACACACTATGTACTTAAGACACACTATGTACTTAAGACACACTATGTACTTAAGACACACTATGCTTTATTTTACATACATGTTTTTAATACATTACCTTTAATTAGACTAAAACTTATATTAAGCATTCATATATCAGTTATTATTCTAAGGTATACATAACACATCCTAATAAAAATTAACAGAAACTGTAATATAATTAAACTGAGCAATTGGTTTATCTACCATACTCTTATTTGAAGTTGCTTACTATGCAAGGACTCAACTAATATTGGACCAAAGAATATTAATGTAGTAAGAAACCAGCAACCAGCTTTATTAAAGGCTATTTATGCATGATAGGTCAGGGGCAATAATTGTGGGGGTCGCACCAAATGCACTATTTCTGGCATCTGGTTCCTATTTCAGGAACATTTAAATAAGTATTCCCCCCACAGATAATTATCCTGGCATTTGATTAATGGTGTTGACTCCACTGTTAATAATCCACCATGCCAGGGCACTCTTGCAAATGCATAGGGTTTTTTCTTTTTTTGGGGCCTTTCATTTGGCATAGCCATTTTTTTAAAGCATTTAGATTAAGGTGGAACACACTTGTTGAAAGAGTATTATTTATGAAACCTTCAAAGACATTACTGAAGAGTCGCATACTTCTATATCAGGTGCATATACACTCTTACTCAGCTAAATAATTCAATTGTTTTATTCTACAAAACTATAAACCTTTAATCCTTTCATTTGGCATAGCCATTTTTTTAAAGCATTTAGATTAAGGTGGAACACACTTGTTGAAAGAGTATTATTTATGAAACCTTCAAAGACATTACTGAAGAGTCGCATACTTCTATATCAGGTGCATATACACTCTTACTCAGCTATATCCCCTTAGAATACCCCCCCTGAACTAAACAGGTAGATTTTTGGTAAACCCCCCTACCCCCCATAAAGCCAGCCATACATACCCGTAACCCCCAAAACCGGGTAAGACATAACTTTATGACACCACCTACAATTCTAAAAAATAATTATGTACGGGCATCCCATATTTATTACTTTAAGTATATGTATATATATACTATAAAATAATTATGTACGGGCATCCCATATTTATTACTTTAAGTATATGTATATATATACCATAAAATAATTATGTACGGGCATCCCATATTTATTACTTTAAGTATATGTATATATTTATTAAATTACACTTTTGTCTACTTATATTTTGCCAT